CGGTCACAATGGTATTGTTGAAACTTGCTTGAACATGAATAACGCCCTTTGGTATTCTACGTACATTTTTACGTGAACCACTACGTGTATTTTTACGTGAACCAATTCTTAATAGAGGTTTTGCCATATTTTTTCATTTCACAAGAAATATATGGATATATCCATTTGATGTTAAACCGGAACTTTTTTTGCCAGCTTTTTGGAAGTACCTTTTCCTTTCTTTTATTTCCTTTAGTAAGATTATCCTTGTCTTTGTTTATGCCTCGGGTTGGAACAAATTACTATAATTCGTCCCCTCCTACGGATTAGTCGACACTTTTCACAAATTTTACGAACGGAAGCCCTTATTTTCATAGTTGTTGTTCCTTAATTCTCTGAATATACTTATTGTTTGACGAAAAAAAAAGGTTTCTTGATATTTTTGAATCTTGAATTGTATCTTCGTCACAGGAATGTTGAAATTGACAAAACCACTTACTCGTTTGAATATGGAGTCTAGAAAATAGCTGTCCCCTTATTAACGTATACCTAAAAACTTACTAAAACTTTTCTCTTTTTCTCCTACAGGTATACCTCTAGTCGAATCCTTTCAGAAGCATGACCTAAAATTAAACAAATATTGAGTATCTAAACAAATTCGAACCATGCTGTGTGGAAGTGATTAAGAAAGAAAACTTTAATTAATCATTAATTTCTTTTTTTTTTTTTTTAATTTGAGGTAAAAAATTCTAAACTTTTTTTGCAGGGGTGGTATTACACAACCCCTTCTTTTTTCACAAATGATAAGTTCTGAATATCCAATTATAAGGATTACCATATATAACACAAAATTTCTCCGCCGATTCTTTTTAGTCGAGCCTCTCGGTCTGTCATTATACCTTGAGAAGTCGAAAGGATTACAATTCCTATTCCGCCTAAAATTCGTGGAATTCGTTGAGAGTTAGAATAGATTCGTAGACCCGGTCGACTTATTCTTTTTAAATTTAAAAGATTTTTATAGGATTCTTTCTTATTTCGTCTATGTCTTAGGGTTAAAATAAAAAAATATTGGTTGTTTTCGCGATGTTTCCTTACGTTTTCGATAAAACCCTCTCGTAAAAGTATTTTCACAATGCTTTCGGTAATGTTAGTCGATCCTACTCGGACCGTTCCTTTTCTATTCATGTCAGCATTTCGTATAGAGGTTATTATATCAGCAATAGTGTCTTTCCCCATGATAAGTTAAAATTCCTTAATTGTTTGTTCTATAATTTTGATATAATCAACATGTTTTTTTGTCTTTTATTTATATATAGATATATACGAATTATATATTAATCTATGAATGAAATTATTAATATTTTTTTATTCAGGGTATATGCGTGATACACAATCTATTATTTATTTATTTAATTTTATTTAAAAACTTTTAATCCTATACTAACTATCCATATTTAGGTCTTATAATACCTCAGGAGCTAATGAAACGATTTTAGTAAAGTTTAATTGTCTCAATTCCCGTGGTATCGCCCCAAAAACTCGAGTTCCTTTTGGATTTCCTTCTTGATCAATGACAACTGCGGCATTGTCATCATATCGTATTATCGTCCCATTGTTACGTTTGAGTTCTTTACAAGTACGTACAATTACAGCTCTGATCACTTCTGATCTTTCTAGAGGAGTATTTGGTATTGCTTCCTTGATTACAGCAACAATAACGTCACCAATATGAGCATATCGTCGATTACTAGCTCCTATTATTCGAATACACATCAATTCTCTAGCCCCGCTGTTGTCTGCTACATTCAAATAGGTTTGTGGTTGAATCATATCATTTTTTTGTATCTCTTCTTTTAATGCAAAGGACGAAGTAAAAAAATATTGTTTGTCAAAAAAAGCTTCTAATTGTTTTATCCTTAAATTTTCATTTTATTTCTCTTTTTCATTCTATATTCCTATTCAGAAATAATGAATTGTGTTTTTATAGGCATTTTTGATGCCGCTATTGAAATAGCTTTTCTGGCTATATTTTCGGGGACACCACCCATTTCATAAAGGATTTTCCCTGGTTTAACCACAGCTACCCAATACTCTGGGGATCCTTTCCCAGAACCCATACGCGTTTCCGCGGGTCTTACTGTAACTGGTTTGTCGGGAAATATACGTACCCAAATTTTTCCACCACGTCGTACATTTCGTGTCATTGCTCGTCGCCCTGCTTCTATTTGTCTAGATGTGATCCAAGCGGGTTCAAGGGTTTGAAGAGCATATCTGCCAAAACAAATACGATTCCCACGAGAAGATATTCCTTTTAGTCTTCCTCGATGTTGTTTACGAAATCTGGTTCTTTTTGGGTTATAGTTGATGGATTTTTTATAAAATATAAATTCCACCTCTACTACAGAACTGAACGTGAGAATTTCTTCTCATCCAGCTCCTCGCGAATAAAAAAGCTTATATTAATATATATATGTAGTTAATGATTAAGTCTATTAATCATAGTATTTTTTGGAAATTTTAGCTGATCTCTTCTAAAGTTGTGTATGTCTTTTTCCAAATGGAATCCACGATGAATTTGATTTCTATTTATGTAACAATAACATAATATCATTATCTCGAATGTACTTTTTGTTATAGTTAGAATATTCTAACAAATTCGAATGTACTTTTTGTTATAGTTAGAATATTCTAACAAATCCTTTTTTTTTTTTACTTTTTCGTTTTTTTTAAATAAAAAAATTTCGCCGGCGAATATTTACTCTTTCAATATCTATTTAAGTTTGATGTTTATCCCACGAGGTCTCAGAATCAAAATAAATAATAAAGTTTCTGGTTTATTCCGCCATCCTGTCCAATGAATTACTAAGATTTGTTTTTTACTAGAATCCTCTATATTCATGGGTTCCGTCGTTCCCATCGCTTCTTGAGTAATCATTAGGCCCAAATTCTACAATGGAGCTCTTCCATGAAATCATTTTTTTTATTTGTTTTTGAGTCAATTTTCTCAGTTTTTATTGGCTCGAGGCTCTTAAGTTTTTGTTGACAGATTTATCTAATTATTAATAATGAATTATCTAATTATTAATTATGAATGAATCTGTATTTATGCTTTATTACATTGTTTTTCTTACAGTGACCTCATAGACTTTCCAAATTGGAATCATATATCATTAATATTCAATTTTTTCTCTCTTTCTTTCATACTTCCTTTTATCCGCATACTTTTTGATTACCTTTCCTAACTTATAATCATATTTCTTTATTCTTTTTGTTTTTTATTCAGTTGCTACAATGATATGATCAGCCTAACATATCTTTACTGATTTTTTTTATCCAGATAATGCGAAGCAATGAGTTGTTTAGGTTATTTATTAATGCTATAGTTATTATTTGCTCTTATTAGGTAAGTTCTTTGTTCTTTTTTTTAGTTTTTATCTTAATCTAATCGAATCCTAAAACAACGAGTCACACACTAAGCATAGCAATTATATTAAAGTTGATGGAAATTTTTATTAAATCTTATAGAATTGCTTGTTTTTTATTGAACATAAAAAGAAGACTGCAATTTTTTTCTTACTGTTTTATTACCGTATAGTATAGTGTTATACTACATATACATAGTTTTTGTTTTTTTTATCGTTGGATAATAATGTAAAGACAAATAAAGTTTTTTTATTCTTCGTCTACGAATATCCAAATTTTTATTCCTAAGACTCCATAGATTGTTCGAACTGTATAGGAACAATAATCAATTTTAGCTTCAATTGTTTGTAAGGGAACTCTGCCTTCTCTGATCCATTCAACACGTGCAATTTCTTTTCCGTCAATACGTCCTGCAATTTGTACTTGAATTCCTCTTGTATTTGCCTGTTCTGTTAATTCAATAGCTTTTTTCATTGCTTTTCGAAATGAAACGCGATTTTTTAATTGGCCAGCTATAAATTCGGCAAGAATATTAGGATGCCCGTACGGGTTGGCAATTCTGGTAATAGCAATATTAAGTTTTCGATTGACACAATTCAGTTCTTTTTGAACATTCATCTGTAAGTCTTCGACTCTTCGGGGTTTATCTTCAATTAATAATTTAGGAAATCCCATATAAATTATGATCTGAATGAGATCGATTCGTTTTTGAATTTCGATACGTGCAATTCCCTCCATACCAGAGGATATTCTTATATTCTTTTGGACATAATTTTTAATGCAGTCTCGTATTTTTTTATCTTCTTCTAAACCTTCAGAATACTTTTTTGGTTGTGCAAACCAAAGAGAATGATGACTTTGGGTTGTACCAAGTCTGAAACCAAGTGGATTTATTTTTTGTCCCATAGGCCTCCACTACTGTATGTATCATAACATGTTAGATTTCTGTTTTTATTTCTGCATCCAGGTTTTTTTAAATACATTAAATATTCTTCATATTGTTGATCGAAGGATATATCTTCCAATACGATAGTTATATGACAAGTGGATCTTTTTATTGGGTAACTCCGCCCTCGTGCCCGAGGTTTTAATTTTTTCACAGTATTTCCTTGGTTCACTTCAGCTTTACTAATGACTAAATTTGTTTCTTTGAAACCCTTATTGTGACTAGCATTTGCTGCTGCAGAATAAACCAATTTAAAAATGGGATAACACCCTCGATAAGGCATAAGTTCTAATATTATAAGTGCGTCTTCGTAGGAACGTCCGCGAATTTGATCAATTACCCTCCTTGCTTTGTGGGCAGACATAGATATATATTGCCCTAACGAATATACGGAAGTATAGGATTTCGTATTTTTCTTCTTTATCATAAGGTTTACCTCTCACTAAAAAAAATTTATATTCATTTTTTTAAATTCATTTAATTAACGACGAGATCTATTATCATTTTTTGCATGTCCTCGAAAATTTATAGTAGGTGAAAATTCTCCCAATTTATGTCCTACCATAAGATCTATTATATAAACGGGTAAGTGTTCCCTTCCATTATGGATAGCGATAGTATGGCCAATCATTGTGGGTATAATCGTGGATGC